GGACTGAGAAAGTGGAACTGCTTGACGTTGCATATTAGAACTCATTAAAGCTCGATTTGCATCGTTGTGCTCGATAAAAGGAATGAGGGAAGCTCCAACAGAAAAATATTGGAAGGGAAAAATACTTCGAAGATGAACCTGCTCCCACGCAATGGTCAGGAATTCTTGACGGTATCGAGCCGGAACAACTTGTTCTTCCGGAATACCTTGATTCAAGGCCAAGGAATTTCCTGTAGATACCATAAAGTATTCATCCCTACTTGGTGATAAAAAAAGCATCTGTACCCCTGTTGATCTCTCAGAAATTTTATAAAAAGGACTTTCTAGAGACCCCAAAAGACCGATTCTTGCATGAATTGCTAAGGATCCAATAAGTCCAACATTAATTCCTTCAGACGTGTCAATTGGGCAAATCCGGCCGTAGTGACTAGGGTGGATATCTCGTATCCGAAAACTAGCCGTTCGTCCCGTCAATCCTCCAGGGCCCAAATAACTCAATTTTCGTCCATGAACTATTTGTGTCAATGGATTAGTTCGATCCAAAACTTGAGATAATGGGTGTAATCCAAAAAACGAGTCATAAGTCGTTGTTAATGAAGTTGAAGTGACCAAATTTTGAGGGGTCGGTATTAATTTATGCCGAATTGCGCCACATATAGTTCCTCGAACCACATTTTCTAAACGAGCCAGAGCCACTCCAAATTGATCTTGTAAGAGATCTGCTACAGAGCGAATACGTTTATTTTTCAAATGATTCATATCATCAAGTGTGCCCACTCCAAATTTCATTCCAATCAAATGATCCGTAGCTACCAATATATCGCGCGGTAACAAAAACGTATTTTTTTGGGGTATATCAAGATTCAGTCGACGGTTCATATTTCGTCGACCAATCCTTCCTAATTCGCATTTTTGTTGAAAGAATTTTTTTTGTAATTCTTTATATAAAGATTCCGAAAATACCGAGTCCCCCCCTACACAAGCAAATTGTTGATAAAACGCCAAAATGGCATTTTCCTTTGACCCCAAAAATTTTTTATCTTTATCATTCAAGAAAGATAATAAAATTTCCGGGTAGCAAACATTATCCAGAATTTCTTTTAGATTCGAACCCATAGCTGATGATAAAACTAGAATAGATATTTTCTGTTTCCGACTCACACGAGCCCATATCCTTGCTTTTCTATCAATCTCTAATTCTGATCTTCCTCCCCAATCTGATATTATGGTGCCGGTATAGACCGAAATTCCGGTATGGTCCAATTCTGACCGGTAATAAATACCGGGGCTTTGCAATATTTGATTGATAACAATTCTGTATATTCCATTTACTATAAAAGTGCCCAGGGAGTTCATTAGAGGAATATTTCCAATCAAAATTTTTTGTTCTTGCATTTCCCTGCCGGCTTTCATAATTAATCCTGCAGATACGTATAATTCAGAAGAATATGTAAGTGATTTATACACAGCATCCTTTTCTTTTATCACGGGTTCTACCAATTGATATGTTTCTACAAATAATTGAAATTCAATTTCTTGATCTGGATCTTCAATTTTTGGAAACTTATAAAGCTCTTCCGGTAAGCCCTGATCAATGAACCTACAAAATCCTTCAAATTGTATCTGATTAAACCCGGGTATTGTAGACATCAGCTCATTTCCTTCTCGTAACATTTAAACCCAATTCCTCATTTGTTTAAAAAAACCAGTCTTGGATCATTATTTATTGAAAAATAGCGATCAACCTAGCTTGGATGGAATTTATTACTAAATTTATATTTACTAAATAACATAAAATTTTACACATACATTCGATATATATGGAATATAGGAAATACATATGAACGAAGGCAGAAATAAAATTTGCACCATATACAAGAAGTGGATAAAACAGTCTTTTTAAAAGAATTAATGCTATTTAATTAGATTTCTTTAATTCTCTACCATTATTATGATATTACTCCGATTTTTTTGGATACTAAATAAAACACAGGATTTGATCCCTTCACCGAGATCAGAATAATCAGCAACAATATATAATTTTAGTACTATTTCGTAGAATTCCTAATATACGCTTTATAGCTTAGTAAATTAAATACGTGTCCTAATTTTTGTTATGGTTCCTGGGTTTACATATATGCACAATTGTTGTTATAATTGAAATTGAGAAAATGAAAATAGAAAAAATATTTTAGTGAAAATACACACTAATAATTATTAGTTACCATTTGACATTTTCTTATGTCATTAGGAAAACATGATTTGAAGTCAGAATGTAAGACTCGTTCATGAATTCTAAAATAGTTAATGGTTCCAATTTCTTATAACTTTTGTAACCGAGAGATTTGGTATGGATAAAAAAAATCTTTTTTTTAGGAATTTGATTCAAAACACAAATAAATAAAATAAAAAAAGGCCATTAATCCACCCCCAAAAGGTAATTTATCTATATAGAAGTTTGGCGGCATGGCCGAGTGGTAAGGCGGAGGACTGCAAATCCTTTATTCCCCAGTTCAAATCCGGGTGTCGCCTGATCAAAAAAATGCAACTAGAACTATCCTAATCTCTTAGGATCTTTTGATACGTACTTGATTCTAACTATCTAGTGGGCTGTCAATCTTTGTATCTAGAAAATAGTAAGTAGTGGTGTAAAAAAGTCTCGATTCCTTTACACCCCTATTGGAGGCAATTTGGTCCGAGGTAATATCTTAACTAATTATTATTGTTGATTAAGAAATAGTCCGAAATTTTTTTTGACTCTGTACCATCGATTTCACTATTATTAGTAAACAATAATCGAATAATTCGTTCGTATTTAAAGAAATAGGGGACAAAATTCACATGGATATTCTAAGTCTCGCTTGGGCTGCTTTAATGGTAGTCTTTACGTTTTCTCTTTCACTTGTAGTATGGGGAAGAAGTGGACTCTAGAAATACTACTTAACTTAGCTAATGCTAATTGAGTTTTTAGTCGCAGAATCAACCCTTCTAAATTAAAAATAAATTATTTTTTAGATCATTTCGTAAAGTTTTTTTTAAGATTAAGATACTAATATTTATTTTTAAAAATGTTCATGTTATGCTTATTTTTTGAAAAAAATACGAAAAATCTAATACTAATAATAATAATAATAAATAGTATGGTAGAAAGAAATCTTTCTTTCTACCATAGTGCTATTATATTAAATAGAATAAACGACTTATAATTATAGCCTTTTTTTTTTCAGTTAAGAAACGAAATTGGAATACCTTTTTTCCATCTTTCAATCATTGCTAAAGAATGAAGAAGTCAAGTTTCAATCAAACTAATTTTTTTGGCTGACCGTTTTTACATAAATGATAAGTAGAAAAGCAGTCGGAACTAGAATGAAGAGCGCAGTAGCAATAAATGCAAGAATATTTACTTCCATAATTTCATTGTTTTTTTATTTTAGTTAGCAATAATTCGGGATTTAATCCCATAGAGATGATAAAACTGTCACCTGTAAATTCATAAATTCAATGGAATTTCTTCTATTTTGATGATATTGATTAATATCATTAATAACAATATATGAACTATCATATCACTTCGTCGTCGCAAATTGGAAGAGTATAACATAGGAGAATCTTTTATCCATACTTAATAACAAAAATGATCTAATCAAGATATCATTCTTTTTTACCATATTTACCATAAACTCCAGTTTTCCTTGTTTGTCCAATAAATTATCTAACTAAGTCTCATCTCCCCGCTTTTCTCTTTATTTTACACTTCCCCCCCAAAAAAAAACCAAAAATAGATAAAAAACGGACATTATTATTATTTTTTTTATTTTCAATATGTGCTCTTTTGTTGATAGAACTTAAAGTCTAGCCTAAAAAAAGAATTACATTACTACGGGGTATCCTTGTTTTATCTTTTATTGGATCCGTCGGGACTGACGGGGCTCGAACCCGCAGCTTCCGCCTTGACAGGGCGGTGCTCTAACCAATTGAACTACAATCCCAAGCAACTAAGGTATATTGATTTTGACTTCGAGTTGTTGTAACAAAGAAGGGAGTTATAAGTGCTATAACAAAAGAACAAGGGGTTTTATTTTTTTATTAAAATTATCCTATAGTATGAATATAGAGCAAACAAATGAAAAACAGAAAGATTGACTTTTTTATTACGCGTATCGAGAGGATAAATTAAATAGTTTCCTCTCATAGTACGTTAGATATTTTTTGGGCCGAGCTGGATTTGAACCAGCGTAGACATATTGCCAACGAATTTACAGTCCGTCCCCATTAACCGCTCGGGCATCGACCCAGGAAGAATCTTAGATTTATTGATTAGGCATCCATGATCAACTTCCTTTTTTAGTACCCTACCCCCAGGGGAAATCGAATCCCCGCTGCCTCCTTGAAAGAGAGATGTCCTGAACCGCTAGACGATGGGGGCATACGTACCCAACTGCTATCATACTATATTCATAGTATGAACAGTTTTTGAAATTGTCAATAGAATTGAATATATTTTATTCTTAGATTTTAGATTCAAGGGGTCTTTCCGTCTTATATGATTACATTCCATATTCAAAGAATCCATTCGAATTTTATTTTTTATTATTTTTTATTTATAAGATAAAATTAACTTAGAATAGGAAATCAAAAGAATAGGTAATTCAAAGGATCCGTTCAAGACGTGCTTTAGCTACAAAAAATTTAAGTTAAACAATCGCACTTAGAAATGAGCCCCTAGCTGCTAGAAGTCGACTTAGACTTATCTAAATATACATATATACAAAATGACTGAGCTAAGAATTAACTTTTAATTGAACTATCGAATATTTATTATACATATATATACATATTAATAATAAATAATGGCCCCTTTAACTCAGTGGTAGAGTAACGCCATGGTAAGGCGTAAGTCATCGGTTCAAATCCGATAAGGGGCTTTTTATTTTGAGTTTGTTCATAAGAAAAAATCCAGCAGATTTGAACGGGAAATAGAGTGTTTGTTGATATATATT